TAAGGAAATACCGCATTTAGAGGCTCATTTACTCCGAAATTTAGACAGAAACGGAATTGTGATGCTGGGATCTTGGATAGAATCCGGTGATATTTTAGTAGGTAAATTAACTCCTCAAGCAGCAAACGAATCCTCGTATGCCCCAGAGGATAGATTATTACGAGCCATACTTGGCATTCAGGTATCCACTGCAAAAGAAACTTCTCTAAAACTACCTATAGGTGGAAGGGGCCGAGTTATTGATGTGAGATGGATCCAGAAAAAAGGGGGTTCTAGTTATAATCCAGAAAGAATTCATGTATATATTTCACAGAAACGTGAAATCAAAGTGGGCGATAAAGTAGCTGGAAGACATGGGAATAAAGGTATCATTTCTAAAATTTTGTCTAGACAAGATATGCCCTACTTGCAAGATGGAACATCTGTTGATATGGTCTTCAACCCATTAGGGGTACCCTCACGAATGAATGTGGGGCAGATATTTGAATGTTCGCTCGGGTTAGCGGGGGATCTGCTAAAGAGACATTATAGAATAGCACCTTTTGATGAGAGATATGAGCAAGAGGCTTCAAGAAAACTAGTCTTTTCTGAATTATATGAAGCCAGTAAGCAAACAAAAAATCCATGGGTATTTGAACCCGAATATCCGGGAAAAAGCAGAATATTTGATGGAAGAACAGGAGATCCTTTTGAACAACCTGTTCTAATAGGCAAGTCCTATATCCTAAAATTAATTCATCAAGTTGATGATAAAATCCATGGGCGTTCGAGTGGACATTACGCACTTGTTACACAACAACCCCTTAGAGGAAGGGCCAAGCAAGGGGGACAACGAGTAGGGGAAATGGAAGTTTGGGCTCTAGAGGGGTTTGGTGTTGCTCATATTTTACAAGAGATGCTTACTTATAAATCTGATCATATTAGAGCTCGTCAAGAATTACTTGGTGCTACGATCATTGGAGGAATAGTACCTAACCCTGAGGATGCTCCAGAATCTTTTCGATTGCTCGTTCGAGAACTACGATCTTTGGCTCTAGAACTGAATCATTTCCTTGTATCTGAGAAGAACTTCCAGATTAATAGGAAGGAAGTTTGATCTGAATGAATCAGAATTTCTATTCTATGATCGACCGATATAAACATCAACAACTTCGAATTGGACCAGTGTCTCCTCAACAAATAAAGGCTTGGGCCAACAAAATCCTACCCAATGGAGAGATAGTTGGAGAGGTGACAAAACCCTATACTTTTCATTATAAAACCAATAAACCGGAAAAAGATGGATTGTTTTGTGAAAGAATCTCTGGACCCATAAAAAGTGGAATTTGTGCTTGTGGAAATTATCGAGTGATTGGAGCTGAAAAAGAGGACCCGAAATTTTGTGAAGAATGCGGGGTGGAATTTGTTGATTCTCGGATACGAAGATATCAAATGGGATACATCAAACTCGCATGTCCAGTAACTCACGTGTGGTATTTGAAACGTCTTCCGAGTTATATCGCGAATCTTTTAGATAAGCCCCTTAAGGAATTAGAAGGCCTAGTATACTGCGATGTGTGATTTGATCGAAATTTGCATTTTACAGATTCAGACTAATAAACTGTCATCCCATTCAATCTGATTGGGATGCCCCCGACTCTGACATGTGTCTTGGAAGGAGTAACATGAAGCTCAGAATTATGGGTGTATTCAATACTCTAAATGAAAGGGGAGTTGATCCATGGTCGATCCCGTAACAGATAAATGGGAATTGCTAGTTATACCTCGTGAAAAAAAAAAGATTTTTTCGTGGAATTAGCCATTCCATTTCTTTTAGAGAGAGATTCCGTTCAAGCAAGCAAATAGGGCATGGTTACAGAAGTCTATCTATCGCATATATGCTTCAAGGGACATCATGACATAACCGTCGAGGTGAGTAGGGACCTAAAAGATCGAATGGAACGAAACAATATATAGACAAGTAAATCCCTTATGAGTCCAAAAGTATTCCTTTAAGGGGGGATTCATCATTTGAAGGGAAGCAGACTACTCAAGAATTTCACATTTCAATTTTGTCGTAAATAAGTCATTCAGAAAGTGAAAGTCAAAAGAAAAATGAATTAATGAAAGGTTGGTCCTTGCTGGAAACTTGAGTAAGGAGTAGTTCTTTGTAGGGTTTTCTTTTTTTTTTTATCGAACAAAGTAAAAAAAAAAAGAACTCCCTTCCTTATTTGGTGTAACTACTTGAGCCGGATGAGAGGAAACCTTCACGTCCGATTTTTAAGGGGGGAATCCAATATAAACCTATCTCAATTTTTCTTTTGCTAGGCCCATAGTGAAAAAACCTACTTTCTTACGATTACGAGGTTTATTCGAGTATGAAATCCAATCCTGGAAATACAGCATCCCACTTTTTTTTACTACCCAAGGCTTTGAGACATTTCGAAATCGGGAAATCTCTACAGGAGCAGGTGTTATCAGAGAACAATTAGCCGATTTGGATTTGCGAATTATTATAGAT